TTAATCCTTTTAAGAAATAAAGTTTTTGATCGGAATATGAATTATCCCGAAAGACCCTTTAACTATTAAAGGGGGTTAATAGAACGAATCACACTTTTACCACTAAACTATACCCGCTACAATGTGATTATTGTATCATAATGGTTCTTTTGTCAAACAAGGGAATTGAGCGTAATCAAGATAAGATAGGATCCTAAAAGAATCATGAAAATTCGAGTGTTAACTTTTTTAGTGGGGGTTTAATGAGATTAGGAAAAGAGGATTCATTTAAATAAGAGGTTCTTTTTTTTTTCTTTTACTGTAGGAATTTTGATAGATACAGTTCGATAAAAACACCGAAATCATAACATCAAAATGCATTGTCTAAGAATCCATAGTTTCATTTTTTATTCTAGTTATTATTCTAGCATGGTATGTATATATGTATATATATGTATAAAGTAGTTAAAAAGGGAAATCAAAAAGTAAAAAAGAAGAATAAGAAATCACACTTTCTTGTTGCCTTAATAGCAAGTTTTTTGGTTTCAAATTAGATAAATCGTTTTTATATATGATTTGTTGGAACAAAAAAAGGGCCCGGCTAGGTACTAACCTAGCCCAGCCAAGGGAATAAAAAAAAAGGCCCTTTTGCACAAAATCAAAGAATTCTTCTTTATTTTTGTTTCTATTGGATCTTGCCAACCCTAACTTTATCTAAACGGAATTGCTGATAAAAATTGTACATATTTATATAATAAAGATATAGAGAGAAAAAAAGAATTTTTTGAATCCTTACTTTCCGTGTAATGTAGTAATTATATTTTTTTGTCAATTGGGAGAGATGGCTGAGTGGTCTAAAGCGGCGGATTGCTAATTCGTTGTACGAGTTATTTGTACCGAGGGTTCGAATCCCTCTCTTTCCCTTTGCTTTTATGACTTGATATTTCATTTATCTTTTAAATTTTTAAAATCCCTTTTCTTTTTTTGTAGTTAAACGTGTGAAATAGAAAAAACCGTAAGAAATTTCAAAAATCAAACAAAGAAAATGAAAAACCTTTTTAGTTTATTCTTCACGTCCCGGATTACGTCCTGGATCATTAGATAGGAATCCGAAGACGAAGAGAGAAACAAAGAATACCACTACTGTGGAAACAAAAAGTTTGAGAGTAAGCATTACACAATCTCCAAGATCATTTTTTTGGAAAAAAAAAGAGAATAGATCATCTATTTTTATACTAGATATCCTATTTGGATACCAAGAAAGAATGGCTTTCTATTTATAGAAAGAAACCATTTTCATAAATTCATTTTAAGAGTCTTTCATTACTAAAATTTTTTTTCATAACCAGAATTCGATAGTTTGGAGGACCCTATTAGTGTCTTTCACTGGAAGAGAAAGCGGTTCAGAATAGGGAAATGGGGTGATTGAGATTTTTTGCGTCTATCCAACCAAGCCAAAAGTTTCAATCTTTGAATTGAAGGTTCATCTTATAAGATTTATCTGACCTTATTAATTGCTAGAATTTATGGAATCAATTATGAATTTTCTAGGATAGTATTAAAGATCTCATCGAAAACTTACGGCAGCTTGCCAAACAAAGGCTAAGAGAAAAAAAAGCAAAGGTATGACTGGCATAACATCTACAATTGGATTCAAAAAAGCATAGGCCTCGGGCAATTTGGAGAAGAAAAAACTAGTCGAAGTCGAATAAAGAGCAGAATTAATACAGATAAAGATCAAACTAAAGATATTAAGCATAATAGACATTTTTTTGGAGATAATTGCATTTTGATTGAGTTATTGATAATTGATATAAATAAAAACGAAGAAAGTTAAGGTAGACAAAAACCCTTCCTTTTGTTTGAATTCACCCAATCAAAAATCCTCCCATTCTACACGGAGAATAGAAGAAATTAGACTTTGATAAAATATCTTAATTGAATTATATGGAATGATCAAGAAATTTAATTTAATTCTATATCTATACGTGTCAAAATCCTAGCAAATATAGAATTGATTCTATAAATTAGATATTTGGACTAAAATTGACGATCTATCAATATCAACATTATTCTTTAATAGTGTCGAATAGAAATTGAAATGGGGCGTGGCCAAGTGGTAAGGCAACGGGTTTTGGTCCTGTTATTCGGAGGTTCGAGTCCTCCCGCCCCAGAGGATATTCGAATAAAGATGGTTTTTGGATAGAATGTGATTCTTCTTCTTACTTTTTAATGATTTTTCTTTGAATCATATCTTTTATCTTTACTTGAACTGACTCGAGTTCAAATCACACGAAGATGGAACTGAATCCATTTGTAATCCAGGTAAGATCGAACCTAGATCACAAGGATTTGAATTCCAAAAAATCGGGCGGGCTTTTCAGCATATGTTTATTCTCTTCATATTAATCTTGATGGAAGTTAGGTACTGAGAAAAACCTTACGCCTACTATTGAATTTTCAACGATGCATGTTGAATCGCCATACGTAAGACGTAAGAACCTATATTTCCGATCTCTTA